CTACGAAAAGATCGCTTGGATTTCAGAAAAGATCGCTTGGATTTATCCATGGTTTTTTTGTTTAGTTTATTTCTTAATTGTCATTTTTTTTTTAATTCCAATTTTTTATTTAAATGAAATATCTTTTATTTATATTTCAATATGTTCTATATAATGGAATTTTTCCCCTTTCAAGGATAAGACATACTTGGTTCGATCTATTTCTTGATTTCCACATGAATCATATGTTTGTAACAATAGGGACAGAATTTTCTTAATTCTAGTCGATTCGGCATATTGTGCCGGTTTTTTTGAGTAATATATCTGGAAATGCCCGTTGATACCTTCTTAACACCGTTTTGGATACAACCAGTACATTCCAAAATCACCGTTACCCGCGCATCTTTCCTCTTAGCCATGAACCTCCTTTTGATTTTTGATTTGCTCAACTCTTCTATTTTGATTCGAAATGAAGAAAAAGAAAGGAAGGGAAAAATAGAAGTTACTAACTTGAAATCCAACTCTAAAAGATCAAAATAAATAAAGTATTAATAAATCAAAGCAAAGCCATAGTAAAGAATAATAAGTAAGACACTGATTTAGAAACTCTATTTTAACCCGAAGGACATCAGTTAAAGATCTTGTATTCTTGCCCTAGACCCCGATTTTCCTACTCTACCTCCCGTGCCTCTATTATTTCTTATTAATATTGATTTAATTCGAATTGGAACCTGAGTTTCGCGGACGTTGAATCCACTTTTCTTCTTTCTCTTTCGTCCCTTAGTCTAAAAATTAGAAAAAAAAGGGAAAAAAGAGAAAAGGAGTGGGGGGGTTAGTCACAGATTTTTAATTGTATCTCTAGTCTTCTTCATTCTTTCCGATGTCAATAACTAAAATGAAAAAAAGGGAAATGTCAACGCATCCGGGAAAAAACGATTAATCTCTATCAATAGACCTGCTAAAGCCCCGAACCATAGCGTACTTAGTACTGGGGCCACGGAGAGATATGTTTTTAGATCTCGCATTGAAAAACCTCCCTTTTTTATTTATTGTAATACATAAAAAGATAATGCATATATGATCAGATGCATATGTAGTTAAGGGCCACTTATAGTTGTACACGGAATCCTCAATTCCAATTGAAATGTAAAACGCTCTATAAGACTTTCCCCCTTCTTATTATATGTTAAATGAGACCAAAAAGACGAAATGGGTAGAAAATTTGTGTTTCTCAATGCAGGAAATAGGGGTGTGGAAAACAAGACAGAAATTCTCTACAATGACACTGTAGGACAATTGAAGGGATGTGGCGCAGCTTGGTAGCGCGTTTGTTTTGGGTACAAAATGTCACGGGTTCAAATCCTGTCATCCCTACCTATTACTGCTTCTTTGAGCAGTAACGAGGAATCAATCGAGATCGATTCAAATTGCACGGAATCATTCATTTTTTTGAAACTATAGAATATATGCATATAAAATGGATTAGTGTTAAAAAAAGAATCCTTTTTTTTATGTTTACATTCTTTTCTATTCTTATAAGAAAGCGCTCTTAGTTCAGTTCGGTAGAACGTGGGTCTCCAAAACCCGATGTCGTAGGTTCAAATCCTACAGAGCGTGAGTTTTTCTTCATGAGTCGAATTAGACTGAAATAGATTCAGCAGTCACTTGCACAACAATTCAAATTTGACCTCCTGTGGATTAAATAAAGGAAGAGGCTAATCAAAAAAAGAAATGTTAATTAATCAAAGGTCCAACTGATCACCACGCCTGTATTGTAAATATGCAGTTACGAATAATCCAGCCAAAGTAATAGGAATTAGACCTAACACGATTCCAAATAGAAAAACTTCAATCATTTCAATTTTTTGAAAAGGAGAAAAAAAGAGGTAATATCTATACCTAAATATTAATCCGAATTGACGCGAATCTCAATGACCAAAATTGACAATTAACGTGGTAACTAACTCTAGAATAGACGGAATTTCACAGAAGGATTTACTTTCTGAATTGTTTCTTTCAAATAGAAATTTTAAATAAGTCGTATCTTGCTCAGACCAATAAAGAGAGCTGAAGTTATAGTTAAAGCCACTAGTAGAAAACCGAAATAACTAGTTATAGTAAGCATGAAGGGGCTAAATGAAATATGTTATTTTTATACATATGTTTCTAAAGCATTTACCTAAGTTTCCATTTTTTCAAAATGGGAAGATATCCAAAAAGACCCATTGAAAGAATAAGTTCAATTGAAAGTTTTTGATTCATCTATCATTATAGATAGCACGAACCAGGAGAAAGTGACGGGCATATAAAATGGAAACTGCTTAATCATTTCTAACATCTAGCCATCTCGTGATTCCTATCAAACGAGTCGTTGAGCATAAACTAATAATACGAACTGGAGCGTGTAACTTCATTCACAAATGAAACTCTTTTTGAATTATTATTTGGGAATTAAATTTTTAGGAAATACTCTTTTTTCGTCGATATTTTCAAATAAAGTATCATCCTTGTAGCTAGATCA